TAAGCGCTTGAAAAGCGCGCTAAGAAAGGTTGCTTCTGTCGGCCTTTATGTGCAACAGTCCACCAGTAGCGGAAGATAGGGTTACCGTACATACAAGAGTCTTCCAGTTCTTACGGAAGCTCTTTCTTACCAGTCAAGTAGTACAACAGCTGTATCTTATCTTATAGCCCGGCGCGGCGGGTCTTTTAATTCAGTAGATAGAAGAAAGTATTAGATAAGGAGTAGGTGAGTGAGTCCTCGCTGACCTGAGCGATTTCGATCACCTAGCAGGCCTTTTATTTGATAGGTAACATCGCCAAAGCGTATCATCAGATTTTACTACGAAGGAAGGAACTCGGCAGAAGATCGGTCTGCAAGAAAGGCCTACTTATCCACGGGTTCATTGACAAAACCGCCGTAGGAATGGAGACCTTTCAATAGAGCGGAGGCGAACTGATCAACGAGAAAGAGGCCCTACTCACTACAAAGGAATACACCACAAGATCAAACTGCACTCATGCCTCTCCCGCATCAAGTTGACCGCCAGACTGGAGCTTCGTAACATGTTGACGAAGACTTCCGAACTGAGGGTTCGGTCAGTACAAGAGACTACTTTGTCTCCTCGGAAGAAGAATAGCCCCGCTCTCTAGCCGACTGATCCCGTTGATCAAACTGGGAGGGAACGTGTCACATTAGAGGTGAACGATCAGAGGTGTCCTCTAATCACTACGATGAGCTGGTCCCTCTTTTAGTAGACTCAGCTATGAATATTCATGAAAAAATGAATGCCGGGCTCTTTCTTTCACAGCTAATCCCATTTTCTTAATGCCGAGACTTTCTCTTTCGTCGAGCCCCGAGCTTGTGGTCCTCCTTTGAGTTTGGGTTCAATTGGATGAATCTGTCAAGTCAAGGTCAACGTACGTAGCAGCAAGGATGGTGCATCGCCTATTTCTCGTTCTCGCTCGGGAGCCAAAACGAACACGCCTGCTACCTACTGTACTGGACCTTCGACCAGGCATTCTACCTTTGTCGATCGGAACCAATACCACTGCATTGCGCTCGAACAGTTGAGCGGCCGCCGGCCCTTCCGTGCACAGATATAGATTCATTCTTCGTACCTCTGGTCCAGCCTCACAACCCTTCGCGGGTTGGTAAGAAGTCAGTCTTGTTTGGTAAGACGGAATTTGACAAAGAAAAGAGAGTGCTCGCCCCGGCCAACAAAGACCGTAATTACATAGATAACTGCTCCTCCCCTTCTCCGTCTTTAAGGCTTTAAGGCGAACCGTATGGCGGCTGGAAATAAAGACGACCTCACCTTCTCGTAGATGGTGTCAGTGAGAGCCATTTTAGTACCCCCCGTTGACCTTTTTTTGTAGATAGAATCTTCAATGAGTGGAAACAAGCAACCTTACTAAGCTAAGAAAGGTGCTTGTTGAGTAAGGCCGGCTTTCTTCCAATGCTTGAGCGCTTCTTTCTCATATCGATCATTCAATATCCTTGACTTTTCAATAAGGGGCGCGTTAGCTAGGCCGTTTTCTTGCAGGAGTGCTAGCGCGCGCCCTTACGTTTTCTTCGCTTGCTCTGCAGTACGAGCCTCATACAAAGCCGCGCCCCTTTAATATGATGAAGAGGGGCCACCCTCTTTTATTTTCCGCACCAATCCTTATTTACTACTACATCTTTTTTGGGGTGTATAGCTCAGTTGGTAGAGCATTGGGCTTTTAACCTAATGGTCGCAGGTTCAAGTCCTGCTATACCCAAACCTAACTTGCACTATACTATGAGTAAGGATGCGTAGTAGCGCAAAGAGCACTCTTTGGCCTTTAGATTAGAGGCGCTTCGCCGTCTTTGATTGGATGGAAACAGATATCTAAAGTGTGCAGTGAAGGATCTTTATATTATAGGTAGCCAGCCAAAGCGCTTACCTTTCATCAAAGGGGCCGTAATCAGCCTCAAGATTTGAGATTCCGTAAGTAACTCAGTGAGTGCCTTTCTAAGAAAGAAGGGCTTGGAAGAAGAAAATGAAATACGAACAACCGCGCTGGTTGTAATAGATCGACTTTCATGCTAGTTCTTGCTCCAGCATGAAAGTTCCATTTCAGGGAAGGACGACGTACTATGATACTTTCTGTTTTGTCGAGCCTTGCTTTGGTCTCTGGTTTGATGGTTGTACGTGCTAAAAATCCGGTACATTCCGTTTTGTTTCCCATCCCAGTCTTTCGCAACACTTCAGGTTTACTTCTTTTGTTAGGTCTCGACTTTTTCGCTATGATCTTCCCAGTAGTTTATATAGGAGCTATAGCCGTTTCATTCCTATTCGTTGTTATGATGTTCCATATTCAAATAGCGGAGATTCACGAAGAAGTATTGCGCTATTTACCAGTGAGTGGTATTATTGGACTGATCTTTTGGTGGGAAATGTTCTTCATTTTAGATAATGAAAGCATTCCATTACTACCAACCCAAAGAAATACGACCTCTCTGAGATATATGGTTTATGCCGGAAAGGTACGAAGTTGGACTAATTTGGAAACATTGGGCAATTTACTTTATACCTACTATTCCGTCTGGTTTTTGGTTCCTAGTCTGATTTTATTAGTAGCCATGATTGGGGCTATAGTACTGACTATGCATAGGACTACTAAGGTGAAAAGACAGGATGTATTCCGACGAAATGCTATTGATTCTAGGAGGACTATAATGAGGGGGATGACAGATCTACTAAACAAAACTCCCGCCGGGAGTTGCGTGGTCGTACCAGCAAAAACAGCTCTGCGCGATGTTGTAACATCCGTGGATGTGGTTCATTGTTGGGCTGTACCTTCCTCGCCAGTGTCTGCGAGGAATCGTTTATCATTTGGAGCTACTTTACTTTTGTGTCTTTTCCTCTTTATCTTATACAATTCTATACTGGCAGAGCCAGTTTATGCTATGGAGGCTGGTAGGCCTAGGGCACTCCCCTACATAGACCTGAATCTTAGGCCGAACCGCTACGGGGAGCCAGCGGTCCTGCCACCGCAGCAGCAGTGGCTAAACGAGCTCGGAGAGCGGGAGATTTATACTCGCATAAGAACTCTCCAGAGCCGTTATTACTACAACCTTCCTCCACAGAACCATCCAGGGGAGTATGAAGGAGTTGTTCGCGAGAACTTCAAGCAAGCCCTAAATCTTTCCCATAGGGAGGAGATTTTTGAAATGGAGCGCTTCGAAATCTCTGTCTTGGAAAGAAAAGGTCTATTACAACGCAAGCTCCTTCTTCTGATGAGAAACGAGCAGAATCTCACGCAGATACTGCGCGATAACCAACCTAATAGGCTCGCTTCCCCCGATCGGTATATCAGCACCGAGGCGTACGCCTTCCTTGAAGAAAGGGTGAGGCAGGTTGGCTCTGTGAAAGGGACCTTAAATAGAATTTTATTCGTAAGAAATTTGGATTTCTTTATTGAGGAGCTAACCCGGAGCGGTAGAAATGCACCGCTCTACCGTGAATTCTACTCGTACTTTACCGGGGAGCCGCCCGCCGCTTAGCTTTAGATCCTCAATAACTTCGGAAGATGGTCAAGGTAGTTGAATAAAGAAAAAATCGGGATCAGCTGCCTTTACTTTATTTAAGGGGGGTCTTGAATCTCTCGAAGGGCTTTGAGAAGAGGGGCAACAGGGAAGATGCCGAGAATGGCCGTGTCTATGGGGATTACCGGTCTTAGTATGAATCTGTTGCAAATGCATGTGAGGGAGGAATGCCTTCATTCAAATTTAAAACTTGTCGTCTACTTGAAGGAAATGTTTGGAACAGGGAACTTACAATAATACAACGCCGCATTCTTCGAAGATTGAGGAACAAGACGAGATCTATTAAGAGAATGATTTATTCTCGAAAAAATATGAATAGTTACATCCAATTACAAACTACACGAAAGTTGCCCCTTTTTCATGGAGATTTACCCATCACAGAGATGCATAGAGGAACAGAACGAACTTCATATATCCCTTTTCCACTCAATCCAGAAACAAGATCGGACGTTATTCCGGTTCGTCTCCATTTTAGTGAAACTCTTCCTCAAGCAAGGCAGCCGATAAGTCATCGAAGGCTTTGTGTGAATAATGTAATAGTCAGCATTACTTCTTTTCAAGTTTCCCAAGGTTCTTTCATATCTTTGAAAGAAAATGATGCTATAATCTATTCAGAAATAAGGAGATCCTTCTATATCGAAATTTCAGTTTCTAAAATCATAGGAAAATTCCTGGATAGCCCGGTAAGAATGTGGAGAAGAACCAAAACGGAATGGTTCCGCTTACTTAAAACTAAGAGGGGATGCCGCCTACTACTGAAAGACCCGTTTTTGCAACAGTTGCGTTCTTCTATGCAAGACGAAGACTTAGAAAGAACAAAGAAGTTTGGATCCGAAAAAGTATGCTTAGGCAGTTCTTTCGCTGAACACAAGAGAATAAAGAGGAATTTTTATCATTTCAAATCGATATTCTTATCGAAGAGAAGGAACGAAAAAACCCTAAATAGAAAAAGAAGTCCTATAGTTTACAACTCTTCTTTCTATAGTAATTTGACCTCTTGCTCCACCCATCAGTCTTCTATGAAGAGAAAAATAAAAAGCTCCTCCCTATCTACTCATTATTCGGAGGTGAATTATAGAACACCAAAAGCTGTGCTATCTTATGGACCTAACATAGGTCACATCCCTCACGTGCGCCAAGAGCACATTCGATAGCATCCTCTTAAGGTTTAAAGATCCAAACCTTCTTCTTCTTAGCGGAAACGCACGTGGCCAAAACATATAAAGATCGGCATAGTCGCTCATAGGGGCATATCTCTCCGGATAGAGGATAGTCTAGATCTTGGATATTTTCTGAAAGGTTATCAATCAAATTGGTTTTCCTAGTTAGATCTTTATCGACGAGAAAATAGGACATAATCTGGTAGGCGCTAGCAGAAGCATCTTGGCTAATTGGAGCTCTTAAGAAATCATTCTTACTGGTTGAGCTTTTCTACGGGTGTACTCGCCCCG